GTATGCTTTTAGATCTAATCAATTTCGATCTAAGCAATTCAATGAATTATTCCTAAGGGTTCACTTCCGAATAGTACTGGTTGATGAGAGTTACTTCGGGAATTAAAAAAGTAAAGTCAAAGTCATTTTGGTTATTCTCCAAATTCCAATAAAATACAACTGTATCTAGTATGAGTTGTCGGTCAGAACGTATATGGATAGAATTTATAGCAGGGTCTCGAAAAACAAGTAATTTATGCTGGGCCTTTGTCCTTTTTTTAGGTTCATTAGGGTTCTTATTGGTTGGAACTTCTAGTTATCTTGGCCAGAATTTGATATCTTTATTCCCCTCTCAGCAAATCATTTTTTTTCCACAAGGGATCGTGATGTCTTTCTATGGGATTGCAGGTCTCTTTATTGGCTCCTATTTGTGGTGCACAATTTCGTGGAATGTGGGTAGTGGTTACGATCTATTCGATAAAAAGGAAGGAATAGTGTGTATTTTTCGCTGGGGATTTCCTGGAAAAAATCGTCGTATCTTCCTCCGATTCTTTATGAAAGATATTCAATCCCTCAGAATAGAAGTGAAAGAGGGTATTTATGCTCGTCGTGTCCTTTATATGGAAATCAGAGGTCAGGGGGCTATTCCCTTGACTCGTACTGATGAGAATTTGACTCCACGAGAAATTGAGCAAAAAGCGGGTGAATTGGCCTATTTCTTGCGTGTACCCATTGAAGTCTTTTGAAATGAATAATGCTTTCGGGAAAAATAACAAAAGAATCCCCCATTTTTCTAGAATATAGCTTAACCAACGAAACTCTTTTGTCAGCAAAAATTTTATGCATATGTAAATCAATCCATTGAACTTAATTGACTAAAACAAGTATCAAATCGAAAATGGATCTTATAGATCAAAACATTTCGGAAAAATCAAATAAAAAAAAGAAAGCATTTCTTTTTTTTATTTGATTTTTTTGTGTGTGAAATATTGACTATTTTGATAGAACGGGATCTCTTTTATTCTTTTATCTCGAAATCCGAATAATATGCAGCTCGTTGGGGTATTCATCGAAAAGAGATAATTAAGAGATAATTGCTTCGAATTTGAGCAATTGAGCTATCTAGAAAGAATATTTTGTTTCGTCATTCGAATTTGAAGTGTACTTTAATTAAAAATTAAATTTCTGTATGCTTTCTAAATTCATAGGCTAAACACTGAATCAAAAATAAAAAATCAGGGAAGAGGGGATGCCTTGATACCTTGGAATAAAACTTATGCTTGATAGAAATATTAGATCGTATGGAATCGACGACCGAGGTGGGTTGATTAAAAATTCACAGACGAAAAAAATGGCAAAAAAGAAAAAGAAAGCGTTCACTCCCCTTCTATATCTTGCATCTATAGTATTTTTGCCCTGGTGCGTCTCTCTCTCCTTTCAAAAAAGTCTAGAATCTTGGATTACTAATTGGTGGAATACTAGAGAATCCGAAACTTTTTTGAATGATATTAAAGAAAAAACTATTCTCGAAAAATTCATAGAATTAGACGAACTCTTCCTCTTGGAAGAAATGATAAAGGAATACCCGGAAACACATTTACAAAAGCTTCGTATCGGAATCCACAAAGAAATGATCAAATTGATCAAGATGTACAATGAGGATGGTATCCATATAATTTTCCAGTTCTCGACAAATATAATCTATTTCCTTATTTTAAGCGGTTATTCTATTCTAGGTAATCAAGAACTTCGTTTTCTTAATTCTTGGGTTCAAGAATTCCTATATAACTTAAGCGACACAATAAAAGCCTTTTCTATTCTTTTATTAACTGATTTATGTATAGGATTTCATTCACCCCACGGTTGGGAACTAATGATTGGTTCTATCTACAAAGATTTTGGATTTACTCATAATGATCAAATTATATCTGGTCTTGTTTCCACTTTTCCAGTCATATTAGATACAATTTTTAAATATTGGATCTTCCGCTATTTAAATCGTCTATCTCCCTCACTTGTAGTGATTTATCATTCAATGAATGACTGAAAAATGATCCACTGCCCCAATTCGAACGTTTGTTACTTTGCACATAAGCAAAACGCTCAAAATCGTACTTATTTTTTATTTTTCTACCTATCCAGAGGGTTTTTTTGATCCTTCTGATATTCCAGTAACAATTTTTCAGTAAATAGCAGAATCAGGGATAGGGAACTATATTAGCGACCTACCTAATTTTATTGTAGAAATTTTTTGAATCAACTATTGGACCATGCAAACTAGAAATACCTTTTCTTGGATAAAGGAAGAGATTACTCGATCTTTTTCCGTATCGCTCATTATATCTATAATGACTTGGGCATCCATTTCAAATGCATATCCCATTTTTGCACAGCAGGGTTATGAAAATCCACGAGAAGCAACTGGACGTATTGTATGCGCCAATTGCCATTTAGCTAACAAGCCCGTGGATATTGAGGTTCCCCAGGCAGTACTTCCCGATACTGTATTTGAAGCAGTTAT